TTATTTGGGGACCGTCTCAAGGAAATCCCCATTCCCCGCTTTTTTTGGAAAAAACGGAAGATTTTCCTTTTCCTATATCTGACCTAATGAAACTTTTTTTTTTTATTAGAGATTGGTCGGGCAAAAAGTCAGAATTCGAGATTTTAAATCAACAATTCCAAATAAAAAAAAACGACCAGGAAGACGCAATAGAATTCTGGGAGAACATTCCATATGCACAAAAATCAAGAAGTGTTCTGTTACTAGCTCAATCAATTTTTAGAAGATATATTAAATTACCCTTATTAATAATAGCTAAGAATATCGGCCGTATTTTATTGAGACAATCTCCGGAATGGTACGAGGATTTCCAAGATTGGAATAGAGAAATTTATCTAAAGTGTAGCTATAATGGTCTTCAATTTTCCAAAACAGAATTTCCTAAAAATTGGTTCAGCGAAGGTTTTCAAATCAAAATCCTATATCCTTTTCGTTTGAAACCTTGGCACAAATCTAAGCTACGACTCTCTGATAGAGATCAAAAGCAACAAGATGATTTTGATTCTTGTTTTTTAACAGTTTTTGGAATGGAAACGGAATATCCTTTTGGTCCTCCGCGAAAAACACCTTCCTTTTTTGAACCAATTTTGAAAGATATAGACTATAAAGTCAAAATAAGAAAATTAAATTTTAGAGTTCGAAGAGCTTTAAAAAAAATAAAAAAAAAAGAAGAAAAAGCATTAGTATTTGTAAAACAAATACTAAAAGAACTTTTAAAAGGAAAGAAAATTCCATTATTTATACCGCGAGAAATATACAAATCAAATGAAACTGAAATAGAAAAGGATTTTATAATAAGCAATCCGATAATTCATGAATCACTTAGTCAAAATCGATCTACAGGTTTCACAAATTATTCACAGGCAGAAGAAGAAATGAAACATAGAATTGATAAAAGAAACACAATCATAAATCAAATAGAAATAACGAAAAAAAAAAAAAAAAATAATGGAAAATCACCACCAAAAATTTGGAAAATATTCAAAATAAAAAATATTGAATTATTAATTCAATTTTTCTTTGAAAAGATATACATAGATATCTTTCTATGTATCATTAATATGCGCAGAATCGCTCTACAACTTTTTATGGAATCAACAAAAAAAATTATTAAGAAATACATTGACAATAACGAAACAAATCAAGAAAAGAAAAAAAAAAATAATAAAATGGACTTTATTTCGACTATCAATATAAAAAAGGCTTTTGATAATCTTAGAAATAGTAAGGGGAAGTCACATATTTTTTTTGATTTATCTTACTTGTCACAAAAATATGTATTTTTCAAATTATCACAAACCCAGGTTATTCACTTCAATAAGTTCAGATCTATTCTTCAGTATAATGGACCGTCTTTTTTTCTTAAGAATGAAATAAAGGATTTTTTTGGAAGACAAGGAATATTTGATTCCGAAGTAACACATAATCAACTTCCAAATTATGGAATGAATCCCTGGAAAAACTGGTTAAGAGGTCATTATCAATACGATTTATCTCAGATTACATGGTCTAGATTAGTCCCACAAAAAGGGCGAAATGGAAAAAAGAAATGCCAGACGTCTCAAAATAAGGATCTAAACAAATGGTATTCCTATGAAAAAGACCCATTATTTGATTACAAAAAAAAAAAAAACTCGAAAGTCTATTTATTACCAAATAAAGAAGATAATTTTCAAAAAAACTATAGATATGATCGTTTATCATATAAATATATTGATTCTGAAACTAAAAAGAAGGCCTATATTTATAGATCATCATTAGAAACAAATAAGAAGCAAGAAAATTCCACCAGAAAGAAAGAAAAAATTGTTAACATACTCAAAAATATTCCTATCAAGAATTATCTAGGAAAAAGCAATTATATATATATGGAAAAAAATAAAGATAGAAAATATTTGGGTTGGAAATTGAATAAAAATATTCAGGTTGAACCTAATAAGGACCAAAACAAAATAGGGGATAAAATTCATAATAATGGTCTTTTTTATCTTCCGATCGATTCAAATTCCGAAATCAATTACAAAAAGGTCTTTTTTGATTGGATGGGAATGAATGAAAAATTATTAATCTTAAATCGCCTCATATCAAATCCGAAAATTTTTTTCTTTCCAGAGCTTGTGATACTTTATCATAAATATAAAGAGAAACCTTGGTTTATCCCAAGCAACTTACTTCTTTTTAATTTGAATAGAAATCCAAATTTTAGTGAAAATCAAAATAGAAAGGGAAGGCAAGAGGAGGGTGAGGATTTTTTAAATTTTAGCCCATCCAATTCAAAACAATATTTTGAATTAAAGAATCAAAACAATATTGAAGAATCTTTTTTAGAATCAATTGAAAAACTAAACATATTATTTAAAGGAGATTTTCCTTTGCAATTAAGATGGACTGGACGTTTGAATCAATTGAATCAAAAAATGATGAATAATATCCAGATATACGGTCTCCTGGTTAGCCTCAT